TACATTTCTAGTTCCATTTGTGGTAAAAGTGGAAATAGTAGTCAAAACGAGGATACCAGAACGAGTGATCAAACTATACCAGAAAGTTCTACTCATCTGGGTGTAACTCAACAATACCGGCATTTGTGGGTTCAATGCGAAAATTGTTATGGATTAAATTATAAGAAATTTTTTAAATCAAAGATGCACCTTTGTGAACAATGTGGATATCATTTGAAAATGAGTAGTTCAGATAGAATCGAACTTTTGATCGATCCGGGCACTTGGGAGCCTATGGATGAAGACATGGTCTCTCTGGATCCCATTGAATTTCATTCGGAGGAGGAGCCTTATAAAAATCGTATCGATTCTTATCAAAGAAAGACAGGATTAACCGAGGCTGTTCAAACAGGCAGAGGGCAACTAAACGGTATTACCGTAGCAATTGGGGTTATGGATTTTCAGTTTATGGGAGGTAGTATGGGATCCGTAGTCGGGGAGAAAATTACCCGTTTGATTGAATACGCTACTAAAGAATTTCTACCTCTTATTATAGTGTGTGCTTCCGGAGGGGCACGCATGCAAGAAGGAAGTTTGAGCTTGATGCAAATGGCTAAAATATCTTCTGCTTTATATGATTATCAATCAAATAAAAAGTTATTCTATGTACCAATTCTTACATCTCCTACTACCGGTGGGGTGACAGCTAGTTTTGGTATGTTGGGGGATATCATTATTGCCGAACCCAATGCCTACATTGCCTTTGCGGGTAAAAGAGTAATTGAACAAACATTGAATAAAACAGTACCCGAGGGTTCACAAGCGGCCGAGTATTTATTCCAGAAGGGCTTATTCGATCTAATCGTACCACGTAATCCTTTAAAAAGCGTTCTGAGTGAGTTATTTCAACTACACACTTTCTTTCCTTTGAATCAAAATTAGAACATTAAGTTCAATTATTTTGAGCAAACAAGTAATTAGTTTATCGGAATCCAAGTTAAAATTAGACGAATGGGGTTTTCTTTGTTGACATAAGATCTAATTATATAAAGAATCAAAAGTCACAGAAAATCCGCCCCTTTTTCTATATTCCTGATTATTGATCAAGAAGCCTCTATTAACAAGATAAAAGATGAAATTCTTATTTTCGTGAAATTAGGCAAATCAAAAAAATATACTCTTCTCGTCATATATAATGAAAATCTATAAAATATAGAATTTTTTATTTTTTTTATATCTTACGATAATCCTATTTTGACTAAGAATCCCTGATGGATGGGATTCTAACAAACCCTTCAATATATTCAATATAATTATAAATATAAATAGAATCTAATTAATTTTTAAGAAACTTTTTGCTTAGTAAATGAAATTCGAAGACAAGAGCAAAAAATGAAGAAAATAATATCTCATCCATATCCTTTCAAATCTTTCATGTAGAAAGATGAAAAACTACATTATATACTCACTTAGATAGATACTTATATTTATACTTAATAGCTATTAAGTAATAATAATAATTCCAATTTTAGAATTATCAAATTATAATAAGATATCTTTATATATAATAAGATATCTTTATATTATAAATATAAAATATAAATAATAATAACAGGTACAAATAGTAAATCGAGGTACCCATTCTATGACAACTCTTAACTTTCCCTCTGTTTTGGTGCCTTTAGTAGGCCTAGTATTTCCGGCAATCGCAATGGCTTCTTTATTTCTTCATGTTCAAAAAAACAAGATTGTTTAGAGCCGATGGCACAAAATCTCATCTATTTTTTTTTTCAAAACTGACGCTTGTATCATAACACAGATATCTATTTAGCAAAATATGGTATAAGCGGCTTCCGCCGAAAAACTCTTATGTCTCCAGAAAATGCTATAGGGATCAATGGATTCTAGCTATTTTCAAATAGACCCGAATCGACGGATAGCTGAACTGTAAAGTTGGTCTATCTATATCTATTTGGCTATCTTTAATGAGATCATACGAAGGGTATGTTATTAGTTTAGATCTAACGAATTTAATGAATTACTCCTAAAGGATCACATCAAACTAGTGCTAGTTGATGCGAGTTACTTCGTAAAAAAAAGGACTAAAGTCAAATTCATTTGGGGTATTCTCTCAATTCCAAAAAAATCAACTGGATCAAGTATGAGTTGTCGATCAGAACATATATGGATAGAACCTATAACGGGGGCTCGAAAAACAAGTAATTTCTGCTGGGCTGTTATCCTTTTTTTAGGTTCATTAGGATTCTTGTTGGTTGGAACCTCGAGTTATCTTGGTAGAAATTTGATATCTTTATTTCCGTCTCAGGAAATAGTTTTTTTTCCACAAGGAATTGTGATGTCTTTCTACGGAATCGCGGGTCTTTTTATTAGCTCCTATTTGTGGTGCACAATTTCGTGGAATGTAGGTAGTGGTTATGATCGATTTGATAGAAAAGACGGAATAGTGTGTATCTTTCGTTGGGGATTTCCTGGAAAAAATCGTCGGGTCTTCCTCCGATTT